TTGTTTCAGCCCCTAAATAAACCCGAACACTCAAGAAATCCGTTGGACAGGCAGATTCACATCTTTTACAACCAACGCAGTCTTCCGTTCTTGGAGCAGAAGCAATTTGTTTAGCTTTACATCCGTCCCAAGGTATCATTTCTAATACATCGGTCGGGCAGGCTCGGACACATTGAGTACATCCTATACATGTATCATAAATCTTTACTGAATGCGACATTGGATCTATACATTTTTGAACGTCATAAATTTTCGACCTAGTAAGCTTCTAAAGAAATCCTATATTTAGATACCAGGTAAATCAACAAGTTATCAGAATTTTTCGAATCAATTTACTTCTGGACTGGTTTATTATAAAAGGAAGGGCCAAAATACTTTGATTTCTTATGTTTTTGCAGATAAGATTATACCTAACATGCTAATTCGAATTTCTTTAGGAATATTCGAATTCCTATGATTAATACTACTTATTCAACAAATTCGATTGGTTAATACGAGTTGATTTTCGATTACGATAAATTGATGAAACAATAGCCAGTCCGATAGCTGCTTCAGCGGCTGCAATAGCTATAACAAAAATGGAGAAAATATCTCCCCTTAATTGACGATTATCAAAAAAATCAGAAAATGTTACAAAATTGATATTAACTGCATTCAATATAAGTTCAAGACACATAAGGGCTCTAACCATATTTCGACTTGTGATCAATCCATAGATACCGATAGAAAATAAATAGGCACTCAAAACAAGTACATGTTCGAGCATCATTAAGCCACTCCTTATCAATCTCATTCATTTCAATCTAAATAACAATTCAATAGATTCGATTGAATCACATATAACAAGCATGGAATATTTTAATTGCTGATTTTTTATTGACGAGCTACAGCAATTGCACCTATTAAAGCAACTAAAAGAATTATTGAAATGAGTTCAAATGGAAGAAAAAAATCTGTTGATAAATGAATTCCAATTTGTTGACTATTGCTTATCAAATCTTGTTCTAGAACCTGGTTTGATCTTGTAGTCCAAATAATCCCGTACCATGACGTATCTGGAATAGTAGTAATTAGTGAAATAAAAAGACTTGTACAAACGATCGAAGTAACCCCATCCCCAACAGTCCAAAGTCGAGAATCCTTGTAATATTCTGAACCATTCATGAACATCACAGCAAAAAGAATTAAAACATTTATAGCCCCTACATAAATAAGTAGTTGTGCAGCAGCTACAAAGTAAGAACTCAATAAAATATAGAATAAGGATATACAAACAAGAACCAATCCTAACGAAAAGGCAGAATAAATTGGATTGGGAAGTAATACCACCCCTAGACCTCCTAAGATCAGACCCAATCCCAGAAAGACTAAAAGAAAATCATGTATTGGCCCAGGTAAATCCATTAAAAAAATAGATATATAAATCGAAAAATTTCATGACTTTATTGACCTGACCGGGAAAAAGAAGTAACTCTATTTTTTTATGTTTATGATACTTCTTAACTTTAACTTAATTAAAAAAATTTAAGTTAATTAAATAAATGAAATTTTAATAGGTATGGGTTGATGTATATAGTGTTATTGGAGCCCTATCATTCAATATCTGCAAGAATGGTTTGAAAATAGATATTTTCAAATCATTACTCTAATATAGAAATCCATTTTTAATCCAAATTAAACGACAAGTTTAAACAACTTTTTGATTGATCAAGGAAAGTCTTATTTTTTTTAGATCCAAACTAAACCTTAATTTCATTTATTTTTAATTTAATTGTTAATTGGGGATTTTTTTTGAATCGAGAGGTTTAACTATTTTTTATTTGAGGCGAATTCGAAATTGTTCGAATTGTGTAATCATCAATTACTGACGTTGGTAACCGACCCAAAGCAATTTGATTATAATTCAATTCGTGACGATCATAACTCGAAAGTTCGTAGTCTTCAGTCATTGATAAACAATTTGTTGGACAATACGCAACGCAATTACCACAAAATATACAGATTCCAAAATCAATACTGTAATTAAACAATCGTTTCTTTCGAATATCACTTTCCAATTTCCAATCTACAACGGGTAGATCTATAGGACATACACGAACGCATACTTCACAAGCAATGCATTTATCAAATTCAAAATGGATTCGGCCCCGGAAACGTTCCGATGTGATTAGTTTTTCGTAGGGATATTGAATAGTTATAGGTAAACGATTCGCGTGAGATAGGGTAATCGTGAAACCTTGACCGATGTACCTGGCAGCTCGTATTGTTTGTTGACCATAATTCATGAATTCAGTTACCATAGGGAACATATCGTGAATGCGTATAAATAATAAAATTTGGGACTTGTTTCTTTCTCTTGTTTGAGATAAATGGTGAATATATAAGTGGTGAATATAGAATATTGTAATCCTTTATAGTGAAAGAAGTTGGAACGAAGTTGTTAATAATAGATTACCTAGAGAAATAGGTAAAAGAAATTTCCATCCAAGATTTAATAGTT